AGAAAAGTCATACAAAGTTATATACAAATCACTACCCCCTTTTTTGTATTTCCTTAATTTATTTCCTTAATTGAATTTCGGTTGATTAAGACGAAGTTCCTTAAAAACCTCTGCCTTCTTTAAAATATCCTGAACAGTTTCTGTAGGTTGAGCCCCTTTTTCAAGGAAATATAAAATAGCAGGAACATTTAAATAAGTTTGATTCTTTATCGGATCATAAAAACCCACTTTCTGAAGATCTTTTCCTTCTCTTCGGGATCGAACATCAATTGCAACGATTCGATAGACGGCTCATTGGGATAGATGTAGATGAACAACACCCCCCCTAGAAACGTATAGGAAGCTTTCTCCTCGTACGGCTCGAGAAAAATGATTGATTCGAAGTTTTGTCTCTGTATGGAATTCTATCTAAGAAATGACAACTGGATCCATAAAATGATCAAAGCAATTAAAGATCTAAGTCTTTTTTTCTTCGTTCTTCCTTAAAATGAAAAAGAAACCATTCATACTCTCATAACTCAAGTTGGATAACTTTCAAACAGTTCAAAGGAAAATCTTTCGGCAATTTCATTTATTGAGCGGTCTTTCCTCCTTTTTTGTTTGTCTCGTTTAAAATCGGATTCTTCAGTCTGATCCAGTTATTAAGACAATTAAAAAGGTGTTTCCTTGTTCTGGGATCCTTTATCTTTGTTTTATTTTAAATCATTGGGTTTAGACATTACTTCGGTGCTTTTTAATCCTTTCAAAATGGCAGCAACATACCCTTTTTGCGATTTTTATGAAAGAATCCTACAAGATGATGGATTCCCCCGTGAAACACTTTGGATCGAAAAAGTTTGATCAATTCCAATAAATTTTTTAATTTTAAACTTGCTCGAATTGGATTCTTTCGATTTCCATACCTAAGATATATTTACGAAGTTGTTTAAATTTTTTTATTGATTGGCATTAACCCTAGACCCTTGCCCCGAGAAATAAATTAATACTTTCTACTCGAGCTCCATCATGGACTATTTACATTCCAAGACAACAAAAAACGAGGGGTTCTAGTGAAACAGAACCAATGATGTCGAGCTAAGAGCACCTTCATTCCTACAAAAAATGGTGGATGTACAAATCCACAACGGATCGTGTCCTTCAAGTCGCACGTTGCTTTCTACCACATCGTTTCAAACGAAGTTTTACCATAACATTCCTCTAAGAACCGGTATGGAATTGATTCAATTATGGAATCATGAATAGTCATTGGTTGGGCTGATGTATAAACACCATAATCTAAAGTATTTTCTATATCTTCTATATCTTTTCTATATCTTCTATATCTATAGTATATAGATATAAATAATACTATAGATATAGGTGGATAAATATTTTTCTGAAGAAGTCTTAGTAAGACCCCATCGCTAATATTAAATTGTCTAACATTATAATATTAATTAATAAATATATATAATAAGTAATTTATTTATATAAATAAAATAAGACGAATAAACGAATTCTTTTTGATTCTGCATCTTCACGTGACTTAATAGGAGAGAAAGATTCAACTTCTAAGGAATGATTTAAACTATTTCTGTTTCGAAAATTCGAATCAATTTCGAAAGTTCCCCTCTTGACATCATTATTCCAAGAAAATTTGATAGTTAAAAATAACTTTTGATCATCTTAGGAAAAAAGATAAGTCTTTTTTTTTTCATCTGATTGATAAAATCCAAAGAATGGGGAGGGTTTCGTATCTATCAATTCGATCAAATAGACTGAGCAATTGTCACCGTTTATAGATATTGAAATGAACGCCTTCCCATCACTGATTAACTCCTATCTACCCCATTCTATGGGACTGATGCAGCATAAATCAAAAGAAGGGGATGTCCTAGTCTTTTTTATTTTTACGAAATGCGAGCTGTCTGGGCACAAAGCCAAACAAGCCCAGATTAAGTCCAGTTTTTGCTCCTTTTTTTCGATTTTAGCCTACCTCATTGATTAAGAATTAAGAGACTTAGTGAATTGAATTAGTACCAAAAACCCCCTCTTGGCGAAAAGTCAAGAAATCTACAAAAAAGAAAATTGAATCTAATTAGGCTAATTTAGGGGGTAGAGAATATGAGATAGGGAATATGGATTCTTTCGTATCTCGATTCAGTTTTTGAAAAAAAAAAACGATTCATCGAAGAAAAAAATCAGAAACAACAATCACATTCCAGCTAACATTTCGATTTTAAACAGAACATTGTTAAAAAAGCAATCTATATTGTCAGAGAATATATATGTTCTGGGACGGAAGGATTCGAACCTCCGAATAGCGGGACCAAAACCCGTTGCCTTACCACTTGGCCACGCCCCATTTAGATTTCTATGCGATACTAATAAAGTATATTGCTGGTTTTGTTTGTTTGTCAACTCTAGCCCAAATATCTATAGAATCGATTAGATTGGTATTCGGATTTTTCTATGTTTTTGGTATGTGTAGATATAGAATTCAACTTAATTTATTGATCAT